ACCCTCAACCCTCTTTTCTAGATTCATGGATATTGAATCAATCGAACGCACTTCTAACACCTGTTCTACTTTTGGAAGACCCTGTGTTATATCACCAGATCTCGATTTTTCATATATAAATGTAACTAATGTATCTCCTTCATAAAGGGTTTCCCCATAATGGCCATGAACAGTTGCTCCGGGGGTGGCCAAATAAGGCTTAGCTGATCGTATCACTATCGAGTCAACTTGAACAAGTATAACTTGACCCGATTTGAGGGGCGGTCCATTTTTGGCTATACATACATTTTCACAAATAAACTGTCCAAGACTAATTATTTTAGATGTCTCTGCACAATAATTGTGATGGAGAAAAGACCAATTCAAATTGAATGGATTTAAAATAATGTTACGGCATGGATCGGGATTAAAAATTTTTCCATTTTCATCCATTAAATAATATTTAAATTTAATCACTTGAAAAGTCTGTTTTAAATTGTCAAGTTGCAAATATTTAGTTACTAAGATCTGATTATGAGTTATTAAATGGTAAGATGAATAAAAATTCTCAATTGGAAGGCATGTTCCTAAAGGGCCCAATGAATTCCTAATTGGAATTAGGGGATCTTTTTTAATTGATTCTTTTATCACACTGTGATATTTTACATCCTTGAATGGCCCCATTCGAGAACAATTGGCTGCTGACAAAATTATCAATGACTGACATTCCTTATTTCTATTCAACAACGTATGAATAGTTCCTTGAGGTTGGTTAAGAGATTGTTGAATTTTTCCCTTGGAATAGGAATAAATGGCAGAAAAGGGGTTGATATTGGTACAATCTGATCCATTATCAGAGAGCAATCCTGACCCCAACGGATCATTCCTTTTTCCGATATACGAAATAGGGGATTTCACTAAGTTGATTCTTAGGAAATGTCGAATCAAACCATTTGTCCTTATTTCAACAAAAGAAGCACGGGCTTCTTCGCAAGAAGAACTTTTTTTGTCTTGGTTCCAATTCAATACTAAACAAGTCCGAACTAATTGAATACTTGTGTCAGAAATTCCTCGAATCGGTTTGCCATTTCCATAAAGGATATAATTGACAATTCGAAGTTGCACATTATCCCTTTCCTGCAATGGATCCGGTGGAAAAAGGGTTGCTAAATTTATACCGTCCGTTATTTCATATGTGACGACAGGTCGAACTAAAACAAAAAACCTTTTCTTACTAGGTGTAATTCGTTGGACATAGATCCAATTTTTAACTTTTTTGTATTCCTTGGAATTTCTTTTTCCTGTTCCTGGTGGTATCAAAACGCCGGTATGTCTGGATATCTTATCCGTCTCTCCAGGAAAATGGATATCTCCAGAAAAGATTTTCAGTTCAATTCGTTTTTTTTTTCTCTCCACCCGGACCAACCCACCGACTCGGCTTCTTAGATTTAAGGTGATTTGTGTATCGACCCCAACGATACTATTGTTCCGTACCATTATGGAAGAAGATCCGGGCAAGATATGCACCTCTTCAGGAATGAAAAAAAATCGATCTACTTTCATTTGGTATTTTGGCCTAAATTCCTTGACTCCTCGATACTCAATTAAATCCTCTTTTTTGATGACTGAATGCGTTTCTATAGTCCCATATTTAATAATGCCCGAACTCTTTCTTCTGTATCGAGGATCATCGAAATAAGCAAGAATACTATTTCGACGGAAAATACCATTTACGGGGATTTCAATCGAGATACCTGAACAGGGCATTAGTTCATTCTCGAGTTCTTGAATCGAGTGTAGTGGAATGATGAATTTATTTCTTCGCCTTTTTGACAATAAATCAGAATTCTCGTGGAGAATAGGCGAATATACGAGATTATACTGACCAGTACATATGATTCGATTAAGGTCTGAATAATCAGGAATCCTATCTTCTTTTTGACCATAAAAATGCGAACTAAACAATTTCTGCCTCGCCTGATCATTGGTTACTGAGAGGTTAGAAGTATATCTTCGCTTGCCAGAAAGAGAATGCGCATTCATTTGATCCTGATCCTTGTGGATCGAAAGGTAGACTAGACTGGACCTGCACGGCCCTCCTAATAATATCCATAAATGACTTGTTTTTGGTAATAGATGAACATTACCATATGTAAATTCGGGTGCATGATAGACATCGGTACTCCAGTGCATTTCTCCGTCTGAATCAGAATAAATATGTTTTCGAACCTTCTCTTTAAAATTCAAAGTGGCTATTCCTGCGCGAATCTCAGCAATTACTTGTTCTGATTCTACATATTGATCGTTTTGAACTAAAAGCAAACTTTTGGGTGGAATATTCACATTATGTAGAATATCTTCACTCTCAATAGTTACATACAAGTCTATAGAACATAGAAAGGCGGGATGCCCATGACGTGTACGTGTCGGATGAACCAAGGCCTCATTGAATTTTATTTTTCCATTAGATGGGGCTCGCACATGTTCTGCAGTACCCCCCGTGAATACTCCTCCGGTATGA